ATTAATATTGACATAATAGAAGTAAGTGGATCAATTAAGTAGCCGAATTCTAAAGAAAAATCATTAGTGATGATCCAAGACCATACATATTGATAGATAGAACTGCTATTTATTTGCTGAATAGACAGATCAATCGAAAAAATCATGACTATACTTAACAATAAAATACTATGAAAGGACCACATACGACGAAGATTTTTTGTTGCCGTGGGAAAAAGAAGAAGTCCCACCCCTATTAACATAGGAACTGGAAGTGGAACGAAGGGTATTATCCATGCATATTGATATGTCTGTTCCATAAAAAATAAAAGGTTTTTTATTCTTAATTAAGTGTTTCCGATTCACCGGATCTTATCTCTTTTGAAAGGAGTCAATAAAAAAATCAAGATATGTACTAACTTAAATAGAATTTTCTAATTTTATATTCTTACTTATTGTTTATTGTGAGTCTTTCTTAAATACTTCAACTATTCAAATCAAGAAGTTACAATTGGTCAAATGATATAACTAAAGTACTCGTAAAACGTGAATACTTAGTTAGTCACTAATATATTTATGAAGATACCGAAAATGAAAAATTCAATGATTATTAAAAAATTTCTAGTCATAGAGCAAGTATAAAGAATTACACTAAAAATACTAATATGAATCATAGGATTAGATTAACTAAGATCACTAACCTGGCCTAATGAAATAAGAACTCGCTATTTTAGTTAGTTTATTCAAAATAATGAACTAGTTCATTATGGAATTGATTGATTTATTTCCAGTCTAATAAAATAAAAAACATTAAAGATTCAAGTTTTTCAGTAAGCAACAAGGGTGGGGTTCTTAACCCTTTCGATGTATTTTAGTACATGTAAATTAAATGTAGAACGACGAAAATAGGCAGAAATAGAAATGTAGGGTCTTTTTGATTCTTTATGTTATAGAGTTCAACCAATTTAATTGCTAGGGCACGGCATATTCTATAGATTTGAATAAGAAAGAGAAATAAAAGTATCAATATCAATCAATACAAATTTTTCTTTCTTACGAATATTGTATGGACTAGAAAAACCATTTTCTTTTTGAAAAAAAAATCATATATCCTCTTCTTCTAGTAATATTTTATGCAATTTTCACATATCTTTCACCTATCTACATTTATATGAAAATAATATTATCTAGAGAATAAAAAGAACAATTCGTTTTGAACAATAGATGTCTTTCACATCCAACTATAATAATGAGTAACCTCTTCATTTTTAAATGGCAGTTCCAAAAAAACGTACTTCTATATCAAAAAAGCGTATTCGTAAAAATATTTGGAAACGGAAGGGATATTGGGCAGCGTTAAAAGCTTTTTCGTTAGGGAAATCTCTTTTGACCGGAAATTCAAAAAGTTTTTTTGTGCGACAAACAAATAAGTAATAAAACGTTGGAATAATCTGAATTGATTTGACTCGAAAAAAAGGTCCATTTCATAATTAAAAATGAACAATTTACATTACCTATTGTTATTATTGTTGGGCTAATCAATATGAAATGGACCTTTCTTTTCTCCTATGATATAGGAATAAGAATTCTTCTGTTTAATGAATTCTACAACTAATACTTTTTTTGTTTGAAAAAAGAATAAAGACAGGAGGTTTTAACCCTCTTTTAGTATGTTTTTTCATTTCCAAGGTGGGGAGTTTTATTTTCCCCATCGAACTATTTGTTACAATTCCAATAATAAATAAGAAAATTCTTTTTTCTCTCTATATCATATCTATAGAAGAGCAAATAGAAAATCTTTAGCTAAGTTAAAATTAATGAATTGTTGATACTAATTGATTCCATTTTTAAAACTTTTTGTGTAACTTTCGGACTTCTTAATTTCCTTTCTCTAAATTATTAGATAGATCTCCCATATATCTTTCGCTTTCAACCCAATCAAAAAAGCCGTTAGCTTAGTTAGGATATTGTGTACGAAAAATGTGTCATTTTAAAATAATTCAAACAAAATGGGGTCTATTTTGTAAAAATGCATTTTTTTGAGTTCGATCGCGGTAGAATTATCTAGTTACAAGAGTTCAATCTCAGGAAAGCATAACCTACACGAAAGTCTTAAATTAATTTAATAAACTGACACCCTAAATGAAAATAATGAACCTTCAAATCCCTATTTGAATGAATTTGGATTTATCAGTTTAAATCTTTCCTAAAAAACATTGCATTGAATTTACTCCTCCAATCTCGACGATTGAATATGAATAGGCTATTATGAGTTCGAGCAAGCCGCTATGGTGAAATCGGTAGACACGCTGCTCTTAGGAAGCAGTGCTAAAGCATCTCGGTTCGAGTCCGAGTAGCGGCATGCCATCTTCGAGAAGAGATACAATAGATCATATAATGAATTCAGTTCCCAATTTTAATTTCTTAATTAAGATTAAGGGATTCAAGATTTTTATGATATTTTTAACTTTAGAGCATATATTAACTCATATTTCTTTTTCGATGGTTTCAATTGTAATTA